ACTAGTAACTAATCCCAACATTGAAGTATTGGAAAAACTCATATAAGCAAAAAATCTCAAATATCCTTGATCATGAGACATATAATTGTCACTATAAATAAGAACCATAATTCCAACAGTAGTAATTAATATTGACATAATAGAAGTAAGTGGATCAACCAAGCAGCCAAATTCTAAAGAAAAATCATTATTGATGGTCCAAGACCATACATATTGATAGACAGAATTCTTATTTATTTGCTGAATAGAAAAATAGGCTGCAAAAACCATAACTATACTTAACAATAAAACACTAGGAAAAGCCCACATACGACGAAGATTTTTTGTTGCCGTTGGAAAAAGTAGAAGTCCTGCTCCAATTAACATAGGAACTGGAAGTGGAATGAAAGGTAGAATCCATAAATATTGATATATATATTCCATAAAAAAAGAAATAAACGAATTTATCTTAATTAATTAATTGTTTCTGATTCACCAGTTCTTAGTTATTTTCTTTTGAAAGGGGTTCGGTTAATAAAAAAATTAAGATATATAAAATAAAACTTAAATAGAATTTTTTAGCCTTAATTATTCTGAATCTTTGTAAACTACTTCAAATATTAAAAATCAAGAGGCTATAATTGGTCATACGTATTTTTGTTTTTATTAATGTTGAACTGTTAATATAAAATTTTTTAGTAAAATTTTATGAAAATCTAAAAAATTTAAATTTTCATTCTAATTATTACGTATTACAATAATTTATTTATATCTATAGAGCAAGGAAAAATAATTAGACCAAAAATTATTTGATATGAATCATACATAAAGTCCATAACTTGACCCATAAAAACTAGTTATTGTAATAGGTTATTCAGCATCATTAAGCCATTTGTTTTATAACAAATTTTATTCTCTTCTATTACAACAAAAGCTATTTCTCGGAAATACTAGGATATCTACCATTTTTTTTTACGTAAAAAAAAGGGCAAATAAAATGCATTTTATAAATTAAAAAATATAAAATTATGTATTTTGTAGACTTTAACAGATTAACTACTAGTCTAATTCGAATTAGAGAATAATAAAATGGTTGTACTCTTTCTTCACGCTTGACTAATTAAATAAATTAATATAATAGAAAATAAAATTCTTTAAGTTTTTAAAATTAAGCGAGATAGGCGATAGGAATAGGGGTTGGGTTATTAAACTTTTTGATTTAGTTTATTACATGTATAAATGTAACACAACGAAAATATAGAGAAAACGTAATGCACAATCTTATCTTTTTTGTTTGTATTGTATTTTTTCATTTTATCGACTTCAATCTATTTGGCATAGTAGATCTTATTGTTCTTAGTAATATTTTAGGCGATTTTTAGACCCCTTTTTATTTTATGAAGGTAGTATAATTTAAAGAATAAATAGATAGAGAATAGTAAAGAACAATGGATTTTAAACAATAGATGTCTTTCACATCCAACTGAAGAACCTATTATAATTTTTTAATGGCAGTTCCAAAAAAACGCACCTCTATTTCAAAAAAACGTATTCGTAAAAATATTTGGAAAAGGAAGGGATATCGGGCAGCATTGAAAGCTTTTTCATTAGCGAAATCTCTTTCTACCGGGAGTTCTAAAAGTTTTTTTTGTGTAACAAATAAATAATATTAATCAAACAATATAATAAATAATCTAATTTTTTTTTTTTTTATTTATTTACTTTAATTTGAAGACATCTTTTTGCTTTCGTTTCTAATATAGATAATAATTCTTTTGTCTACTGAATTCGAAAAATGAATGGTACTTAAAAAAAAGGATATACGCAAGCACAAGATTTCACCTTTCGTTTTAGTATGTTTTATTATTTTCAGGATGGGGATTATAACTTTCCCCATCGACTTGATTCACTAATAAAAATAAATTTCTTTTTTAGTTGTATTTTTTTTTTTATAACGAAGAGAAGAGGTCTTTGAAACTACACTTTTTTATTAAGGTTAAAATGCGTTTTATAATCTTCTAAACCATTATTTTTCAAAATTATTATTACTATAATAGACTCCTTAACCCAATTAAATTTATAAAAGTCCTTTTTACATTTTTAGGTCATTACATTATATGGCGAATGTACAAATTTTTAGTGATCTATTTTATATCCTATGTTTCGATTGTAAGATCGATAAGATATAATTTAAAATTTATAAAGTATTTTTAAAGTAGGATACAATTTCTATCGAAATTTTCTTTATATGATTGATACACCTATACTAATACCTAACTTAATTGGTTTGTTAAATTTTAACACAAATTCTCTACACAACGAAAATCCCTAACGATTAATACAAAACTAACTATGCAAATATTTCCATAAATATCTTGAGCGGATCACTGAAATTATGTTAAAATTTTCTTTTTTCTTCATCAAAATAAAGAAATTTATTATGTTAGATTAAAAATGCAAACGAGACAGAACATTGTTTTTAGTTCTATCCATGGATTGAAGTAAAAATTATTTAGTTACAACTGTTACATTTGAGGAGAGTAGAAAGTAATAACCTCCGACAAACCACATTGTTAGTTCAAATTTACATTTTAAAATAAAAAATTAACGAAAAATCTCTAATTTTTAAACAAGTTTTATTCATCAATTTGAATGGTTTCCTAAAAAAAATATTGTATTGAAGAAATTCCTTCAATCTCGACGATTGGATAAAAATAAGTTATTATGATTTCGAATAAGCCGCTATGGTGAAATCGGTAGACACGCTGCTCTTAGGAAGCAGTGCTAGAGCATCTCGGTTCGAGTCCGAGTGGCGGCATGGCATCTTCTAAAGGAGTAAGTGCTATAATTAATTCAATTCCCGATTTCAATTCCTATAATTGAGGGACCCTTTTTTAATAATTTTTATGATATTTTCAACTTTAGAGCATATATTAACTCATATATCCTTTTCGATCGTGTCAATTGTAATTACCATTCATTTGATAACTTTATTAGTCGATGAAATAGTAGGCCTATATGATTCGTCAGAAAAGGGGATGATAGCTACTTTTTTCTGTATAACAGGATTATTAGTTACTCGTTGGATGTATTTTGGACATTTACCATTAAGCGATTTATATGAATCATTAATTTTTCTTTCGTGGAGTTTTTCTATTATTCATATGATTCCGTATTTAAAAAAAAAAAAAAACCATTTAAGCGTAATAACCGCGCCAAGTGTTATTTTTACTCAAGGTTTTGCTACTTCTGGTCTTTTAACTGAAATCCACCAGTCCGCAATATTAGTACCCGCTCTCCAATCCCATTGGTTAATGATGCACGTAAGTATGATGGTATTGAGCTATGCAGCTCTTTTGTGTGGATCATTATTATCACTAGCTCTTCTAGTGATTACATTTCGAAAATTCCTACGGATTTTTAGTAAAAGCAATACTTTAATAAATCAGTCATTTTACTTTGGTGAGATTCAATACGTGAACGACAGAAACAATGTCTTACGAAACACTTCTTTTATTTCGTCTCAAAATTATTACAGGTATCAATTGATTCAAAAATTGGATCGGTGGAGTTATCGTATTATTAGTCTAGGGTTTATCCTTTTAACCGTAGGTATTCTTTCGGGAGCAGTGTGGGCTAATGAAGCATGGGGATCATATTGGAATTGGGATCCAAAGGAGACTTGGGCATTTATTACTTGGACCGTATTCGCGATTTATTTACATATTAGAACAAATAAAAATTTTGAAAGTGTAAATTCTGCAATTGTGGCCTCAATGGGATTTCTTATAATTTGGATATGCTATTTTGGGGTTAATCTATTAGGAATAGGGTTGCATAGTTATGGTTCATTTACATTAATATCTAATTGAATAAAGGACTTGACGAATAGAAACATAGGACGGCATACGTGTATATATACAAAAACTTCATGTAAACCGTCAAGAACCATTTGAATCAAATAATGGAAATGGAATGATTCAAATGGTTCTCACAAATGCCAAATAGATCTAGTTATAATATAATTCCAATTAAGTTATTTATCTTTGAACTTATCGAGAAGAAAAAATACTTATTTTTTTATTGTACAATCAACTATTTTTTAAATCGGGAGATTTCAGTTTAATCTTTTCGTTTACTCACAAAAACTATCTATAAAAATAATTGGATATAATAGCCTCGACCTTGTCAATTGATAATGAGAAAACGAAATCGGGATAAACACCAATACCTATTACAGGTAAAAGGATGGAGATCGACACAAATAATTCTCGCGGTCCAGAATCAAAAAAATAAGAGTTTGGGGCATTAAAAAGCTTGTATCCATAGAACATCTGACGTAACATAGATAATAAATAAATAGGAGTTAATATCATTCCAATTGCCATTACAAAAGTAATTAATACTTTTGTCATTAAAAGATATTTTTGGCTAGTAAGTATTCCAAAAAAAACTATCAATTCGGCAACAAAACCGCTCATGCCCGGTAATGCAAGAGAAGCCATTGATACGATACTGAAAGTCGTGAATATTTTTGGAATTGCGATAGCCATTCCGCCCATTGCGTCGAGATAAACAAGACGTATTCTATCATAACTCGTTCCGGCCAAGAAAAAAAGCGCTGCGCCAATAAATCCGTGAGAGATTATTTGTAAAATGGCTCCATTGAGTCCCGTATCGCTTATAGAACCAATTCCTATAATTATGAAACCCATATGAGATACAGAAGAGTATGCTATTCTTTTTTTTAAATTACGCTGACCAGGAGATGTTAAAGCTGCATAGATTATTTGAATTGTGCCTACTATTATCAACCAGGGAGAAAATATAGAATGGGCGTGGGGTAATAATTCCATATTGATCCGAATCAATCCATATGCTCCCATTTTTAATAAGATTCCGGCTAAAAGCATACAAGTACTGTAATGCGCCTCTCCATGGGTGTCTGGTAACCATGTATGTAAGGGTATGATCGGTAATTTGACAGCAAAAGCAATAAGAAAGCCAATATAGAATATTATTTCCAGTGCTACGGGATACGATTGATTAGCTGATGTTTCAAAATTTAATGTTGGTTCATTGGAACCATATAAACCAATACTCAAAACTCCCATTAATAAAAAAACGGAACTTCCTGCAGTGTACAAAATAAATTTTGTAGCTGAATACAAACGTTTCTTTCCCCCCCACATGGATATAAGTAGATAAACTGGAATTAATTCTAACTCCCACATGATGAAAAAAAGTAAAAGGTCTCGAGAAGAAAAAAGTCCTATTTGACCACTATACATTGCTAACATCAGGAAATGGAATAGTCGGGAATCCCGAGTAACCGGCCGAGCCGCTAAAGTTGCTAAAGTTGTAATAAATCCTGTCAGTAAAATAGGTCCTATAGAAATTCCATCTATTCCCAATCTCCAGTAAAAATCAAAAAAATCGATCCATTTATAATCCTCTGTCAATTGCATTAATGGATCATCCAATTTGAAACGATAACCGAATGCATAGGTTGTTATAAGGAGTTCCACTATGCATATACCTATCGTATACCACCGAATTACCTTATTTCCTCTATGAGGGAGAAAGAAAATTAAGGAACCCGCGGATATTGGCAAAACTACAGCTAGCGTTAACCAGGGAAAATAATTCATGGTAAAAACAAGATAAACTTGGACCAGAAAAACCCGTACTCAAAATAAATATTTTTTGAGCGCGGGTTTTTGTCGGTAAAGGTAAAAAAATCAAATGTATTCAAGTAGGGTTTTCTGGAACGTATTAATAAGCTAGACCCATACTTCGAGTTGTTTCATGCCATAAATAAACTCGAACACTCAAGAAATCCGTTGGACAGGCAGATTCACATCTCTTACAACCGACACAGTCCTCTGTTCTTGGAGCAGAAGCAATTTGCTTAGCTTTACATCCGTCCCAAGGTATCATTTCTAATACATCCGTTGGGCAGGCTCGGACACATTGAGTACATCCTATACACGTATCATAAATCTTTACTGAATGCGACATTGGATCTATAAATTTTTGAATATCAGAAATTTTCGATCTAGTAAACTTGGAAATGAATCATATATTTAAACACCAGATGAATCAATAATTTATCAGAATTTTTATAATCAATCTACTTCTTGATCGACTCATGCGATAGAACCAAGATACTTTGATTTTCGAAAATATGTATTATACATAATTATGGTCATGGTAATTCGAATTTAGGAATATTAGAATTTATATGATTAAGACTATTTATTCAACAAATTCGATTGATTGATACGAGTTGATTTTCTGTTACGATAAATTGACGAAACAATAGCCAGGCCAATAGCTGCTTCAGCGGCTGCAATAGCTATAACAAAAATGGAGAAAATATTTCCTTTTAATTGGCGACTATCAAAAAAATCAGAAAATGTTACGAAATTTATATTAACTGCATTCAGTATAAGTTCAAGACACATAAGGGCTCTAACCATATTTCGGCTCGTGATCAATCCATAGATGCCGATAGAAAATAAGTAGGCACTCAAAACAAGTACATGTTCGAGCATCATTGACCAACTCCTTCGCAATTTTGATTCATTTAAAAATGAACTGAACAACAATTCAACAGATTCAATTGACTAGAATAAAAAAAGTACGGAACAAGGGAATATATTCTATTGATATATAGAATAGCTTTAATAAAATAATTTCTATTTTAGCCATAACCAATCTTTAATTGAAGGGAAATAAATGTAATAAAACAGAACAGAGTTTAATTTGGATTGCTATTACTAATTCTATAGATTTTTTACTGTCGAGCCACGGCAATTGCACCTATCAAAGCCGCTAAAAGAATTATTGAAACGAATTCGAATGGAAGAAAAAAATCTGTTGATAAATGAATTCCAATTTGTTGACTATTACTTATCAAATCTTGCTCTACAATCTGATTTGATCTTGTAGTCCAAATAATCCCGTACCATGACGTATCTGTAATAGTAATCATGAGTAAAACAAAAATACTTGTACAAACTGGCAAAGTAACCCCATCCCCAACGGTCCAAAGATTCAAATCTTTGTAATAATCCGAACCATTCATGAACATCACGGCAAATACGATTAAAACATTTATAGCTCCCACGTAAATAAGTAGTTGTGCAGCAGCTACAAAATAGGAGTTTAATAGAATATAGAATAGGGATATACAAACAAGAACTAGTCCCAATGAAAAGGCAGAATAAATGAGGTTGGTAAATAATACCACTCCCATACCTCCTAGTATAAGAACCGATCCCAAAAAGACTAAAAGAAAATCGTGTATTGGTCCGGGCAAATCCATTATATGTAAAATAAGAGATAAATAAATCGAAATATTTTTCATGACCTTATTGAGACCCGACCAGGAAAAATTTTTTATGATTTTTGAGCAATTCCTAATTAAATCCGAAGGGATATTAATAAATGTAAGTACACTTATTGGACTAACTTCATTCTTTATCTGAAAAAGTAGTTCTAATTCGAAACTATCTATTTTATATTTTTGAAAAATGAAAAATATATTAATTAATATATTTTTCAATCCAAATTAAGATGTGATTCTTACCAAGCAATCCATAGTTGGTATTTGTAGTTATTGACCAAACAAAACGAAAGAACTTTAGATTAGATCAAAACTAAATCTTAGTATTAGTAAAGTAATTATAAATTATTCTTTAATCAAGAGATTTACTTATTTTTTATTTGAGGCGAATTGGAAATTGTTCGAATTGTATAATCATCAATTACTGACATTGGTACACGACCCAAAGCAATTTGATTATAATTCAATTCATGACGATCATAAGTAGAAAGTTCATATTCTTCAGTCATTGATAAACAATTTGTTGGACAATACTCAACGCAATTACCACAAAATATGCAGACTCCGAAATCAATACTGTAATTAAGCAACCGTTTCTTACGAATGTCAGTTTCCAATTTCCAATCAACAACGGGTAGATCTATAGGACATACACGAACACATACTTCACAAGCAATACATTTATCAAATTCAAAATGGATTCGACCGCGGAAACGCTCCGCGGCGATTAATTTTTCATAAGGATATTGAATAGTTACGGGTAAACGATTTGCGTGGGATAAAGTAATCATGAAACTTTGACCAATGTACCTTGCAGCTCGTACTGTTTGTTGACCATAATTCATGAACCCAGTTACCATAGAGAACATATCGTTAATATATATATGAATAATTTTAGGTTTGTTTATTTCTCTTGTTTGAAACAAGTTGTGAATAGAGTATAGAATGTTCCTTTACAGCGAAAAGAGTTGGGAAGAAGTTGTTAATAATAGATTACCTAGAGAAATAGGTAAAAGAAATTTCCATCCAAGATTCAATAGCTGGTCCATTCTTAGCCTCGGTAAAGTCCATCTTGTTGTGATAGGAATGAACAAAAACAAATAAGTTTTAGCTAATGTAATAAAGATACCAATTGTCGCTCCAAAAACGCCACATGTTTTATTTAGTTCAAAAAGTTCAGAAATATATATGTCCGGAATAGAGATATTCCAACCTCCCAAGTAAAGAACTGTGACAAATAATGACGAAACTAATAGGTTTAGATAGGAAGCAACATAAAATAAACCAAATTTTATACCCGAGTATTCGGTTTGATAACCTGCTACTAATTCTTCTTCTGCTTCTGGTAAATCAAAAGGCAATCTCTCACATTCTGCTAGGGACGAAATGATAAAAATGATAAACCCTATAGGCTGACGCCACAAATTCCAGCCCCAAAAACCATATTTGGATTGCGCTTCAACTATATCAACCGTACTTAAACTGTTAGATAATTATAGTCGGTGATACCATCACTGTTACCATCGCTATTACAGAACCGTACATGAGATTTTCACCTCATACGGCTCCTTGAAAGCCGGAAATAAATCTAAGGACCGCATCAGTATTATTTTATCTTAATATCTTTGTAGGATGGATTAAGGTCAAAATCTATCGAACGGTCCAAAATTAGACCAATTTAATTCTGCCTGTTATAATTATTTAAATTAATAATTTAAATAATTAATAATAAATAAAAAGTACTTCTGAATTGATCTCATCCTTTCTTTAATAATTTGAATTCTTCTTTGTTCAGTAATAACTTAACTGTTCAATAAAATACTTATTGTAGAAATATCAATAACCCGTTGGTTTCACTTACGAAAAATAATTCGATATTAATTCATCAATTATGACACAAATTTTATATCTATTAATATGTATATGGGAAAGAATAAAAGAAAAAAAGAATAAAAAAGATATTTTTTTTATTCTTTTAGTGTAATTGGATTTCTTTCTCTTTTTTTTCATTCCTATTCTTCTTTCTATTTCTGAGAAAAAGAGGGTTACAAAATAAAAAGAAAGTAAAGGATTATTTCGTTTCCAATAGTTATTTATTTAATCGGTGGATAGGAGCATACTCTGGATTGGAATCGTGTCGTGGGGAGTACTGCTTGATCATTTCTACCAACTTAAAGCCCCAATTAGTATTCTTTGTATATTATGTAAAAATGTCCTTTTGGAAAATTTACATAATCTCGGTTACTAATCCTTTACATATTTTGGTGTTTCTAACCATCCACTCGTTTTTGCTCAACCCCCCGTATGGTAATACATACAAATGATAGTGAAAACTTAATATGGTTGATCTTTTGAGCCCGCTTCAAGTCAGGATGACTAATCAACCAATCTTGGGGGAACCGGTCTCTTCTGCTGATTTTTATTTCCGCTTAACTCGTTAACTCTTATACATAGAAAATGAGACTTAATCTTTTTACTGCGAATTTATAGATAAGCTGTTTTCTTTCACTCATATAACTATTTGATTTAGTTCATCAATCCAAATAATGAATAAAAAAATGAAGATATCTACTCAATTCATTCCAACCCTTTCCTTGAAAGGAGGAAATAGAGAAAAGCCCTTTCCTTTAAAGGAGGGAATATAGAAAAGTGTATGTCCATGTATCAACGAATCGCACGTAGAGATATTGATAACACACATAAAGTTAATGGTATTTCATAACTAATCGATTGAGCAGCAGCTCGTAGACCACCTAAAAAAGAATATTTATTATTTGACCCGTATCCTGACATAAGAAGTCCAATTGGAGCAATACTGGAAATGGCAATCCATAAAAAAACACCGATATTGAGATCTGCTAAAACAAGGTGATAGCCAAAAGGAACTACTGAATAGCTTACTAAAATTGATATGACTGCTATGGACGGCCCGATGCTGAATAAACGATTATCACCCCTAGATGGAATAATATTTTCTTTGAAAAGTAGTTTTGCCCCATCGGCTAGAGCTTGAAGAACTCCCAAAGGGCCAGCGTATTCAGGGCCAATGCGTTGTTGTATCCCTGCGGATATTTCTCTTTCTAACCATACAATTACCAGTACGCCTATTGTGATTCCCAATACAAGAATCAAAATAGGAATAAGCACCCATATAATTCCATAAACCTCTTTTAAAAATTCTAATCTAGAAAAAGAATCAATATCTTGTACTTCTGGTGTATGAATTATCATTTCAACGATCAACTTCTCCCATAATGATATCTATACTACCTAGTATCGTCATAATATCAGCCAATTTCATTCTTTTAACTAACTGAGGAAGAATTTGCAAATTGATAAAACCCGGAGGGCGAATTTTCCATCTCCAAGGAAAACCACTCTGATCCCCTATCAGAAAAATTCCCAATTCTCCCTTTGGGGCTTCGACTCTCACATAAAGTTCTTGTTTTGGCAATTCAAATGTAGGAGAAGGTTTTTTACTAATAAATCGATATTCAAAATCATTCCATTCCGGATTCCTTTCTGTATCAAAGTATCGTATTTCTAAATTCTCATAGGGTCCCCCTGGAATTCCTTCCAGGGCCTGTTGAATAATTTTTATGGATTCTATCATTTCACCAATTCGGACTAGATAACGAGCCAACGAATCTCCTTCTTTTTGCCACTGTACTTCCCAATCAAATTCGTCGTAACACTCATAATGATCAACTTTACGAAGATCCCACTGGATTCCGGAAGCTCGCAGCATTGGTCCCGATAAACCCCAATTTATTACCTCCTCTCTACCAATAATGCCTACACCCTCGACGCGTTCTAAAAAAATAGGATTTCGTGTAATAAGTTTTTGATATTCAGCAACTCTTGTTAAAAAATAATCGCAGAAATCCAAACATTTATCTATCCAGCCATGAGGTAGATCGGCCGCTACTCCTCCGATACGAAAATAATTATGCATCATTCTCATACCAGTGGCAGCTTCGAATAGATCATATACTAATTCTCTTTCTCTAAAAATATAGAAAAAGGGAGTTTGTGCACCAATATCCGCCATAAAAGGACCGAGCCATAATAGATGAGAAGCTATACGACTCAATTCCAACATAATTATTCTGATATAGCTGGCTCTTTTAGGTACTTGAATATTTCCCAACCGTTCCGGTCCGTTTACAGTTATTGCTTCTGTGAACATAGTAGCTAAATAATCCCAACGTGTTACATAAGGCAAATATTGTATAATTGTTCGGTTTTCTGCAATTTTTTCCATCCCTCGGTGTAAATAACCCAATATTGGTTCACAGTCAATAACATCTTCACCATCTAGAGTAATGATGAGTCGAAGAACACCATGCATTGATGGGTGGTGTGGGCCCATATTGACTATCATGAGGTCTTTTCTTGTAGCTGGTATATTCATAGGTTTTTCCTCGATTCATTATTTTATGGATTGCTGAAAACGAAAAAAAGTTCATTAAAATTCAAGATTTCATAAATCAAATAATTCAAAATACCTGTTAAAATTAACGAGTTTTTGATTCGCGAATATCCAACTGATTAATTAATTCTTTATAACATATTATATTTTTCTTTGACAAATAAGACAGCAGTCGCTGACGTTTTCCCAGAATTTTACGTAAACCTCTCTGAGATAAATAGTCTTTTTTGTGTAATTGTAAATGTGAAGTAAGTCTTCGTATCCTATTTGTGAAACGAACTATTTGAAATTCAACAGACCCTCTGTTTTCCTCTTTTTCTTCTTGTGAAATAACTGAGATGAATGAATTTTTTACCATAAAATGAAATCTTCTCTACCCCCTCTTTATTATTTTAAGATATTTTTATTGATAGATATCTTTATTGATCAGTAATAATAATGCCCCTCATTTTTATTTTGTATATACAACAATCTTAATTTTTTTATTAATAAAATTTAATCAATTTGATTTAAATTTTTTAATTCGATTTGAAAAGGTATACAAAAGCATGGTTGTTTTTCTGCACTCACAAAAGATTAGACCTAAAATAAGAATATTTTGTCGATTCATTTTTAGATATAATTGAGATGTCATTAAATTAGTATCATGTATCAGAATGAAATGTAAGACAATGCATATGTGCCTCTCTTTGTCCTCATAGACCGGATATGGTATGGGAAATATAGTAAAAATTTACTATTAATGAATTTTCAATCGCGGATACATATGTATTCTTACCATACTGAAACGACTGCCATTATTGGTATTAAACCAATAACGATTCATACAAGCTAAATCTTCTACTCGATAATTGGGCCAAAGAAATAACTTCAATTTAATAAGTCGTTTTTTATATTTTTTGCTTTTTTTATCCAAAACTTGAATGTTTACCTTATTCCCATTACAAATTGCTGCATTTCTATGTCTATTCTTAGAATTGAAACAAATTAGAATTCTCAATTCTCTACGACGTCGAGGTGATAAAATATTTTCAGGAACAAACAAATCATAGTGATTTTTATCTCTATTTCCAGTCATCTTTTGATATTTTCTAATGACTTCATCATAATTCTTATCAACAGGTTTTTTTTCTCGGTATCTTTGATTAATTGGGTGTTTACTTTTATGAACTAATGAAATACCGATAGTTTGATACATAATAAATTTTCCATCATTTTTTATAGATATACGAATTGGTTCAATAATCAAAATTCCCCTTTTAATCAATTCTGTAAGAGTTAAATCTTTCTGAATCATCAGAATATCCAGACTCATTTCGCCCCTTTGAATAGAGGATATAGTAATTTCTCTTGGATTTATCAGTCTAAGCAGAAGACAATATACTTTGATGTTATTAATTATTTTTTTATTTAAAGAATCATCCCACCTCAATTGAAAATGCAAATACCTTTTTAGAAAGAAATCAAACTCCGCTTTTGTATTGATCTTGTATTGCTTTTTATTTCTATATTTTTTCATATCCGATCCTGTATAATCCTCTTCAACATCTTTTTCTTGGTTTGAAAGAGCTGAGTTAAGATCCACTCGGCCCGTGGATTCTTTTTCCCCTCGATTTCGGTTTTCTAATTCAAGAGATTTTTTTTCATTCGATGATATAAAAGGATCTCCTTTTTTATTTACAGCGATTCTTTTGTTTTCACTCGCATTTTCATTTATATTAGAATTAAAAAGCAGTAATTTAATTGGTATAACCCACGGTTTAATTTTATACGTATTATAAAGTATCAAAAATTCTGGGAAGAACCAAAGTTCCAGATTTGATATGGGACGACTTAGTATTTCTTCATTCATTCCCATCCAATCAAAAACCCTTTTTTCATTGGATAGGTTGATTTCTTGATCTTGCTGAATCGTGACATAAAAAAGCCCTTTCTTATTGATTTTATTAATTATTTGATACTTATTAACCCTGCTCTTACTATATTTATTACTCTTAGTGGCAGTATCAGTATCAATATCAATCCAGGTTTCAATATCGACCTTCTTTTTAAGACAAAAGTTGAGAATTCTCCAATCAAAATATTTTCTATCCGGATTTTTCTCCATATCTATAATATCATCTTCTACTAAATAATTATTGATAGGAATACCTTCCAGCATATTAAATGATTTGTCTTTATGTGTGTTGTAATTATAAAAAATATTTTTGTTATTTTTTACTTGTAATGGTGATCCATAAATAGATGAGTCCTTCTTATCGTCATAATTAATATATTTATATGCTAAAAGATCATATCTATATTGTTTTTGAAAATTATCCCTTTGATTCAATAATGAATCTCTTTCCATTTTTTTTTCGTAATGAATTAATTGATCTTTTTCATATAAATTATATAAATCTTTATTTTGAGCTATACGGTGTTGATTCAATATATTTCGCCACTTTTGTGGTACTAACCTAGACCATTTAATCTGAGATACATCATATTGATAATGACGCCTTAACCAATTTGTCCATTGATTCATTCCAGAATTTAAAAGATTTTTATATTGAACTTCGGAATGAAATAGTTCTTGTGTTACAAAAAAAAAATCCTTTATTTCCTTCTTAAGAAAAAAAGATGTTCCGTTATATTGAAATACAGATTTTAACTTATATAAGTTAATAAGTTGACTTTGTGATATTTTATAAAATACATATGCTTGTGAAAAGTAAGATAAGTCACAAAAAGTATTTGAATTCTTGTTACTAATATTAGTATTATAAAGTGACTTTTTTATAGTTGAAATAAATTGACTTTGATTTGTTTTATCAATTCTTTCTTGATTTGCTTCATTATTATTAATGTATTTATTAATAATTTTTTTTGTTGATTCAAGAAAAAGTTGTGTATTGATGATAGGAATATTAATCATAGATATAAACATATTTACGTATATCCTTTCAATGAAAAATTTTATAAAATAATGTGATTTACGGATTAATCTAACATTTATTCTTTTTAATATCTGCCAAATATTTTTTTGTGATTCTAATCTTTTATCATCATAACTTATTTTGTTAGAACTCAAATTTATATCTGGAGTTATAAATACCTTTTTCTTGGCTTTTGTAATTTTTTCTATTTGATTTAGGATTGTGTTTGTTCTATCAGTCAGATCTTGCAGTTTTTTTTCTGTTAATGAATAATTTGTCCAATCACGAGATATAATTTGAATCGCCGATTCATGAATCAT